CATTATATCCAGACTCATTTCTCTCCTTTGAATAGAGGACAGAGCAATTTCTCTTGGATTTATCAGTCTAAGCAGGAGACAATATACCTTAATATTATTGATCATCCTTTGATTCAAAGCATCATCCCATCTTAATTGAAAAAGTAAATACTTTTTCAGAAAGAAATTGAGTTCTGCTTCCGTGTTGCTCTTGTATGGTTTTTTATTTTTACGTTTTTTCATATCTGACCCAGGATAATCTTCTTCAATATCTTTTTGTTGGTTTGAAAGAAGGGGTCCAAGATCTCCTTGAGTTTGTGCATCTGATCCAAGATTTCCTTTGCCTGCGGGTTCTTTTTCTTGTTGATTTCGATTCTTTTTTAATGCAAAAGATTTTTTTTCATTCGATGGAATAAAAAGATCCTTTTGTTGCTTTCCATTGATGTTTTGATTTTCACTAAGATTTTCATTTATATTTAAATTTAAAAAAAGTAATTTGCTTGGTATAGCCCATGGTTTCATTTTATAGGCATTATAAAGTAGCACAAATTCTGGGAAGAACCAAAATTCCAGATTCGATATGGGACGATTTAGTATTTTTTCATTCATTCCCATCCAATCAAAAACAAATCTTTTTTGATTGGGTGGATTGATTTCTTGATTTTGATGAATCGTAAGATAAAAAAGACCTATCTTATCAATTTTTTCAATTATTTGATAATTATTAATAGTGGTTTTAGTATTTTTATTATTGTTGGTATCGAGTTCGATCCATGCTTCAATATTGGCTTTTTTTCTAAGACAAAAATTGAGAATTTTCCAATCAAAATATTTTCGATCCATATTTTTATCCATATACATAATATCACCCTCTCCTAGATAATTATTGATAGGGGTACCTCCGAGCATATCAAATAATTGGTGCTTATGTGTGTTGTAATTATAAGAAATTTCTTGGTTCTTATTTCCTTGTAATGGTGATCCATAAATATATGAGGTCGTCTTGTTTTCATAATTAATAGATTTATATGATAAAAGATCATATTTATAGTATTTTTGAAAATTGTCTTTTTGACTTGGTAATGAATATACTCCATAATCAGTTTGTTTGTTGGAATGCATTAATTGGCCTTTTTCATATGAATCTCGTTTGTTTAAATCCTTATTATTTTGAGCCGTACGACGTTGCTTGACTCTATTTCGCCATTTTGGTGGTATTAATCTAGACCATCTAATCTGAGATAAATTGTATTGATAATGACCTCTTAACCAATTTTTCCATTGATTTATTCCAGAATTCCGAAGTTTCTTATGATTTAATTCGGAATGAAATATGCCTTGTGTTCCAAAAAAATTCTTTATTCCAGTCTTAAGAAAAAAAGATGTTCCGTGATATTGCAGAACAGATCTTAACTTATACAAGTTAATAATTTGTGTTTGTGATAATTTGTAAAATACATATGCTTGTGACAAGGAGGATAAGTCAAAAAAAATCTGTGAATTTTTTATATTGGAAATAAAGTAAATTTTCTTTTGATTTGTTTTATCAATTCTTTCGTGACTTATTTCAGTATTGTAAATGTATTTATCAATAATTTTATTTGTTGATTCAAGAAAAAGTTGGGTATTGATTCTGGGAATATTAATGATAGATAGAAAGATATTTATGTATATCTTTTCAATGAAAAATTTTATAAAATAATTTAATTTACGGATTAATCGAACATTTCTTCTTTTTAATATTTGCCAAATGCTTTTTGGTGATTCTAATTTTTTAACATTATAACTTTTTTTGTTAGGACTCATTTTTTTTACTGGAGTTGCTTTTTTTTTCTCTTTTGTAATTCTTTCTATTTGAGTTTGAATTGTGCTTGTTCTATCAGTTAGATCTTTCATTTTTTTTTCTGTTAGTGAATAATTTGTCCAATTCGTAGATCGAGTTTGACTAAAGGATTCATGAATTATCTGATTATTGATTATAGAATCTTTTTCTTTTTTAGTTTTCTTCGATTCATCTACTTCTCTCGATCTAAATAATAGAATTGGATTCACTTTTGAAAGTTCGTCGTTTATTTTTTTTATAAATAGAATGCTTTTGATAATCCATTTTTTTGTTTCTTTTGAAACTCTTAGAAAGAATTTTGTTCTTTCTTTTAAAAATCTTAGAACTAGAAAATACTTCCTTTTAAATTTTCCAATTTTTTTTTCGAGTTTCTTAAAAATGGGTTCAAAAAAAGAAGGCCGTTTTCGGGGAGAACCAAAAGGAAGGTTAGCTTCCATTCCCCAAACTGTTAAAAAGCAAAAATCCTCTTTTTGCCCTTTTCCTTTCTTTTTCATTAGATCTCTATGAGAGGATCGTAGCTTGTATTTGTGCCAAGGTTTCAGACAGAAAGGAAATAAGATCTTTATCTGAATACCGTCTAGTAACCAATTTTTCGGAAATTCTCTTTCTGATAATTGAACACCGTTATAGGTGCATTTAACATGCATTTCTCTATTCCATTCTTTTAAATCCTCAGAC